AGAATTTTCATTATTACTAATAATCTCTGTTGGATCGTATTCTAACGAATCTTTCAGGAATTTTTAAGAAACTCTTTCTTTTTATTAAATAAAAATGAGAAGACAAGAACAATATAATAAAAGAAGAATACTAAATAAATGGATTAATATTCCATGTAGAAAAATAAAATGAATAAGTCCATTTATTTAGTTCTACATTCCTTGCACTTATTATATACTCACTTATAGTATAATTATATACGAATTCTAATTAATAACTAATTTTAATATATATAATATAAATAGATAATAAAATATATATAATATAAATATATAATAAAAGGTACAAATATTAAATCGAGGTACCCATTCTATGACAACTCTCAACTTACCCTCTATTTTTGTGCCTTTAGTGGGCCTAGTATTTCCGGCAATTGCAATGGCTTCTTTATCTCTTCATGTTCAAAGAAACAAGATTTTTTAAATCCGATGCGACCAACTCTCATCCTTTTTTTTTCAAGACTTAGACATGGACCATAACATGGATATCTATTTAGTAGAATATCGTATAAGCTGTGGCTTCCTCCGAACATAAATTAAATGAAAGAGCTCTTATGCATGCGGAAACATGATATATGGTTAAAATTATTATAGCTATTTTTAAATAGATCAGGATCGGCGGATGTCTGAAATGGAAAGTCAATGTATCTAAATGGATGTAGATATCTATAGGGGATCATATGAAGGGGATGCTAGTATTTTAGATCTAGCCAATTCGATGAATTACGCCTAAAAGTTCACATCAGAATAGTGCTAGTTGATGAGAGTTACTTCGGAAACAAAAAGAGTAAAGTCAAATTTCTTTGGGTTATTCTCTCAATTCCAATAAAATGCAACTGGATCTAGTATGAGTTGGCGATCAGAACATATATGGATAGAACTTATAACGGGGTCTCGAAAAACAAGTAATTTCTGCTGGGCCTTTATCCTTTTTTTAGGTTCATTAGGATTCTTATTGGTTGGAACTTCCAGTTATCTTGGTAGGAATTTGATATCTTTATTTCCGTCTCAGCAAATAATTTTTTTTCCACAAGGGATCGTGATGTCTTTCTATGGCATCGCGGGTCTCTTTATTAGCTCCTATTTGTGGTGCACAATTTCGTGGAATGTAGGTAGTGGTTATGATCGATTCGATAGAAAAGAAGGAATTGTGTGTATTTTTCGTTGGGGATTTCCTGGAAAAAATCGTCGCATCTTTCTTCGATTCCTTATGAAAGATATTCAGTCCATCAGAATAGAAGTTAAAGAGGGTATTTATGCCCGTCGTGTCCTTTATATGGACATCAGAGGCCAGGGGGCCATTCCCTTGACTCGTACTGATGAGAATTTGACTCCACGAGAAATGGAACAAAAAGCTGCCGAATTGGCCTACTTCTTGCGTGTACCAATTGAAGTATTTTGAAATGACCTGAAAATTCTTTCTCATCAGGAGGTAAAAAGGAAAAAAAGCTTAAGAATCGTCTTTTTCGATAGCATAACTTAACTGAAGTTTCTTCCGAACGCTCATTCGAGCCAAAACAGACGTATATGGGACCAGCCATAAAACGAAACTGTTTTGTTTTTGTTCGCAAAAATGGTCTTTTCTTTTATACGTATTGTGGAAATTCGTTCAACTCAATTCAGTAAGAAAACAAGTAACAAATCGAAATAAATAATAGATTCATCTCATATATCAAAACATTACATTTCGGGATAAATAATTTATCTTTTTATTTGAGGTCCAATTTTTTGAATTGACACATTAGATACAGATAGATCATTTCTTGTGAATTATCTCTCGTTTCTTTTGTCAACCGACCTTTCTTTTTATCCTTATCTTTTCTTTTGGGCTCCTTAATGAAATGACCAAAAGATTGGATCTCTTCTAACGATAACTATACAATTTCTGTCTTGTTTTGCCACTCATTTTTGATCATCACATCACAATATTCTTCAGAAATTTTTTCTAAACATTTGATAGAGATATTTTGATAGAAAGGGAGTTAGTTCGTCTCGAAATACGAATAATATTCATTACTTGAGATGGCTCTTTGGGGCATTCATCAAAAGGACGCAATTGCTGCGAATTTGCCCAATTGAGATATCGGGAAACAAAACAATATTTTTGATTATTTCTTCATTCGAATTCGAAGTAGACTCTTATTCTATTTCTATATTCTTTCTAGATTCAAGGACTAACCAATAAATCACAAATAAAAAACAGGAAATAGATTCATAGGCTCGATACCTTGTAATAGAAGTAATAGAACTCATGCTTGATAGAAATATTAGATCGTATAGAGTCGACAAATGAGGTAGGTTCATTAAGAATTCACAGATGAAAAAAAAATGGCAAAAAAGAAAGCATTCACTCCCCTTCTATATCTTGCATCTATAGTATTTTTGCCCTGGTGGATCTCTCTCTTATTTAATAAAAGTCTGGAATCCTGGGTTACGAATTGGTGGAATACTAGGCAATCCG